GCATAAACTAAACCAACAACTAGGATAAGCACGAAAATGAAAGCTTCGATAAAAACGGATACACCCAATACGTCAAAACTCATTGCCCAAGGGTAGAGAAAGACCGTTTCCACATCAAAAACAACAAAAACTAGGGCAAACATGTAATAGCGTATTCGGAATTGTAACCAAGCACCCCCCATGGGTTCTATACCCGATTCATAACTAGAAAGCTTCTCTGGTCCTTCACTAATCGGGGCTAAAAGCCCTGAAATCCAAAATACCAAAATAGGAATAAGGCTTGCTATTATTAGAAATGTCCAAAAAATATCATATTCGTGAAGCAGGAACATAAATGTACTCCCATTAATGTGGAATAGGCAGAACTGAAATTAGTCAATTCAGTTGGCATTGTCAATTTATCCAGAACTTCTCTCTTTTCCTCGGTGAAACAAGAATCTCTTTTGCTCAAACCAAAGAGCGCTTACTTTAGCTTTTGTTTCTTTTGTGCCATGTCTTCCTTAAGGATTCATCCAAAAGAATCCCCACTATCTTTCTTTTAGATTTCCATTCTATTTAGATATGGTATAGACCTAATTCTTATACAAAGAAAACTCTTTTGCTTCACTTTGTCTCGTTTTCTCTAGAATCTCTAGAAAAAAGAATTGCTCTATCCTTTATTTAAGGATAGTCAGAGACTATTAAATAAAAAATAAAATACTTACTACTAATTAGATTAGAACCTAATTAAAATAGGATTACGCAGCCTAATGAGGAATAATACTAAAAAAAAAAAAAGAACTCCATTTTAGAATTATGAAACAGAATATCCTGTTTTGTTATTTACTCTTTCTTTTTATTTGTTATTTACTCTTTCTTTTTATTTGTTATTTACTCTTTCTTTTTATTTGTTATTTACTCTTTCTTTTTATTTTCTTTCGATTTTTTCTATTTAAAGTAGATCTATTTAGATAATGTATATTTTTACATAATGTATATTATAGTAATATACTTCAAACAAAATAGGAATTCGCAAAATGGAAAAAATCGTTGCAGTCATTATAGTAAAGTTTAGGGACTTAGGGCATATCCTATTTTATTTGAAGAAGGATGGAATTCAAATCAGATAAGGGATCTTTCCTTCTATTGATTTGATCGAAATTCTTTTTTCTTTTCCTGTCTCTATGATTTTCGATAAATGAGCCTATGGTAATGCTTTTATCTCTATTCTAGGGCGCAAGCGACCGTCGAGTCTATAAACAAGTACTAATAAGGAAAAGAAAACTATACTAAAGGAAACATAGGATATCCATCCTAAAATCTAAAAAAAAAAAGACATATATATTAGTAGGGCTATACGGATTCGAACCGTAGACCTTCTCGGTAAAACAGATCAAACGGATTATTATCGAAATGATTCGAACTGTTTCAAAGACCCAACATGCATTTTTCTGCATTGGGCTCTTTCATCAACTGATGTAAAGATCAGTTAATCCGCCATAGTTTTTCTTTACGGAAAGATAATAAGATGGCTCCCTGTGCTCTGATTGATTTATTTGTATTATGATCTATCTAGGAGCAATACCAAAGTGTTTCAAAGGAGGATTACCTTGACTTAGGTCTGCCTCCGGCCTAAATTAAATCAACCTAAGTGAAATGGAGTCTCTATCGTTCCGCTGCAAGAGTTGACTATGAGACTTCATACACCTTAAAGTTCATAGAACGAAAAGAAGTTTTTTGGAGGCCCTTATCCTCATTAAGCCTAACATTGAGTGGGCTGGATATTTACCTTATCAACTAGCAAATCAATAGGGGTTCTATTTGATTAGGCACCAGAATTGGCACCCGAATCGGACTGAACCGACTGTTTGTCAGGCTACTGTTCTCCTATTCTCTCGAATCCATGAAGTAAGACATTGATTTTGCAATAAGGTCAATTATGTTCATTGCATAATAAATTCCCTTGAAAAGCATTGGCGCACGTGTAAGCGAGTTGCTCTACCGAACTGAGCTATAGCCCTTGTCAGAGATATCTTAACATATAGATAATTTCTTGTCAAGATGAATATTCTGTAATGCCATAGGATATCCCTTTGATCTATTTACTATATACCAATAATGGAATACCAATAATGGAGCGGTATTGCTTATAAAAAGGATTCGATCTATAATCGATCGAAGTAATGTGGCTTCTTTTGTGATGATAAATTGCCTACTTAACTCAGTGGTTAGAGTACTGCTTTCATACGGCGGGAGTCATTGGTTCAAATCCAATAGTAGGTAGGTAGGTAGAAAAATTACTAGATAGCATTGGACTTACTTCGCTTCGCTATCTAATAACTTTTTCTACCCTTCTATCCTTTTTCTTTGTATCAACGAAACCTTTGGATTGTCTTCAATTGGATGGGGGAATCCAATTGATAGCCTCGACTCGTATCCTAGCCCGTTTGAGAGCTAGCTTTGCTTCAACCAATTCTTTTGTACCCTCAGCTCTACTCAAGTTAGCTTCGGCTATTTCAAGTGCCTGTTGAGCTTCTTCTGGATCAATGTCACTACCCAGTTCTGCATCATTTCCTAAAATAATGATCTCATTATTAACGATTCTCGCAAAACCACTCCACAGAACCGCTGTTAACCATTGGTCGTTGAGGAGGCGTATTCTCAAAGGACCCATATCTACAGCTGTGTTAATGGGGGCGTGGTTTGGTAATACACCAATTTGGCCGCTATTAGTAGATAAAATGATTTCTTTCACTTCACAATCCCAAATAATTCGTTTAGGAGTCAGTACATAAAGATTTAATTTCATTTCTTCAATTTGTTCTCCTCTTCTAAGTTTATAGCTTTCGTACTAGCTTCATCGATGTTCCCCACCAAATAAAAAGCCTGTTCGGGTAGGCCATCTAATTCTCCGGAAAGGATTAGTTGAAACCCCCTAATTGTTTCTGCAAGACTAACATACTTTCCTGGAGAACCGGTAAAAACTTCTGCCACAAAGAACGGTTGTGATAAGAACCGCTCAATTTTTCGTGCTCTTGCTACAGTTAAACGATCCTCCTCCGATAATTCATCCAACCCAAGAATTGCAATAATGTCCTGAAGTTCCTTGTAACGCTGTAAAGTTTCTTTAACTCTTTGCGCAGTTTCATAATGGTCCTTGCCAACGATCCGAGGCTGTAACATAGTTGAGGTTGAATCTAAAGGATCTACTGCGGGATAAATACCCTTGGAAGCCAATCCTCTGGAAAGTACGGTAGTAGCGTCCAAATGTGCAAATGTTGTGGCAGGAGCAGGGTCGGTCAAATCGTCCGCAGGTACATAAACAGCTTGGATCGAAGTTATCGATCCCTTGCTGGTAGAAGTAATTCTTTCTTGTAAAGAACCCATTTCTGTACTAAGGGTAGGTTGATAACCCACTGCAGAGGGCATTCTCCCTAATAAGGCGGATACCTCCGATCCTGCTTGAACAAAACGAAAGATATTATCGATGAATAAAAGCACGTCTTGCTTATTAACATCTCGGAAATATTCTGCCATAGTTAGGGCAGTTAAACCAACTCTCATACGAGCTCCCGGCGGTTCATTCATTTGTCCATAGACTAGAGCTACCTTTGATTCCTCAATATTTTTTTCATTAATTACTCCAGATTCCTTCATTTCCATATAAAGATCATTTCCTTCACGAGTCCGTTCCCCTACTCCGCCAAATACGGATACGCCTCCATGAGCTTTAGCAATGTTATTGATTAATTCCATGATGAGTACTGTTTTACCTACTCCTGCCCCCCCAAATAGTCCGATTTTTCCTCCACGCCGATAAGGAGCTAAAAGATCGACCACCTTAATACCTGTTTCAAAGATAGATAATTTCGTATCTAACTCAATAAAGGCAGGCGCAGATCTATGAATAGGGAATGTTGCACTAGTATCTACAGGACCCAAATTGTCAATAGGCTCCCCAAGAACGTTAAAAATTCGTCCGAGAGTAGCTCCACCGACCGGAACACTAAGAGGAGCTCCTGTGTCAATCACTTCCATTCCTCTCATCAACCCGTCTGTAGCACTCATAGCTACAGCTCTAACTCGATTATTTCCTAATAATTGTTGTACCTCACAAGTCACATTAATTTGCTTATCGGCAGTGTCCCGACTCTTGACTATCAAAGCGTTATAAATATAAGGCAACTTGCCCGGAGGAAAAGTGATATCCAGCACGGGTCCAATAATTTGATCAATACGTCCTGCATTTTTTTCTTCAATTGTGGAAACCCCGGGACGCGAAGTAGTAGAATTGGTTCTCATAATTATCACATAATTCTAAAAAAAAGGAATTTGTCGAAATTTTTCTTTTTTTTTCTTGTTGAATAATGCCAAATCAAATAAAAAAATATCCAAAAATCAAAAAGTTAAAAGGAAATGAATTAGTTAATTCAATAAAAAAGAAAAGGGGACTAGCACTTGATTTCGTTGCCTAAGCGAATCCCATTCACTCGTTTACTCATGGAATGAGTCCGGTGGAAAGTTCAATCAATCTTTTTTTCATAGACATTTTTCCTTTTGTCAAGGATCTTTGCCTCTTCCACTTTCCTGTCTAGGACTTCGATATACAAAATATATACTACCGTGAAGCATAGATTGCTGTCAACAGAGAATTTTCTTAGTATTTAGGTATTTAGATTCAAAATAAGAAAAGGGCCTATTAAGATAAGAACTTATGAAATTGTAAAATAAGGATTAAGGGGTTAGTTTGGGTTGCGCTATATCTATCAAAGAGTATACAATAATGATGGATTTGGTGAATCAAATCTATGGTTTAATACTGAACCATGTTAACTTACCATAACAACAACTCAATTCCTATCGAATTCCTATAGTGGAATTCCTATAGGATAGAACGTACACAGGGTGTACGCATTATATATGAATGAAACATATTCATTAACTTAAGCATACTCCCTTTTTTATTTAATGAGTTGATATTAATTGAATATCTTTTTTTTAAGATTTTTGCAAAGGTTTCATTTACGCTTAGTCCATATCGAGTAGACCCTGTCGTTGTGAGAATTCTTAATTCATGAGTTGTAGGGAGGGACTTATGTCACCACAAACAGAAACTAAAGCAGGTGTTGGATTTCAAGCTGGTGTTAAAGATTATAAATTGACTTACTACACCCCGGAATACGAAACCAAGGATACTGATATCTTGGCAGCATTTCGAGTAACTCCTCAGCCCGGGGTTCCGCCTGAAGAAGCGGGGGCTGCAGTAGCTGCGGAATCTTCTACTGGTACATGGACAACTGTTTGGACTGATGGACTTACCAGTCTTGATCGTTACAAAGGACGATGCTATCACATCGAACCTGTTCCTGGGGAAGACAGTCAATATATCTGTTATGTAGCTTATCCATTAGATCTATTTGAAGAGGGTTCTGTTACTAACATGTTTACTTCCATTGTGGGTAACGTATTTGGTTTCAAAGCCCTACGTGCTCTACGTTTGGAGGATCTACGAATTCCTCCTGCTTATTCAAAAACTTTCCAAGGTCCGCCTCATGGTATCCAAGTTGAAAGGGATAAGTTGAACAAGTATGGTCGTCCTTTATTGGGATGTACTATTAAACCAAAATTGGGATTATCCGCAAAAAATTATGGTAGAGCATGTTATGAGTGTCTACGCGGTGGACTTGATTTTACCAAAGATGATGAAAACGTAAACTCACAACCATTTATGCGCTGGCGAGACCGTTTTGTCTTTTGTGCCGAAGCTATTTATAAAGCACAAGCCGAAACCGGTGAAATCAAGGGGCATTACTTGAATGCGACTGCAGGTACATGCGAAGAAATGATTAAGAGAGCTGTATTTGCGAGGGAATTAGGGGTTCCTATTATAATGCATGACTACATAACTGGAGGATTCACCGCAAATACTAGTTTAGCTCATTATTGCCGCGACAATGGCCTACTTCTTCACATTCACCGAGCAATGCATGCAGTTATTGATAGACAGAAAAATCATGGTATGCATTTCCGTGTATTAGCTAAAGCATTGCGTATGTCTGGGGGAGATCATATCCACGCCGGTACAGTAGTAGGTAAGTTAGAAGGGGAACGCGAAATGACTTTAGGTTTTGTTGATTTATTGCGCGATGATTATATTGAAAAAGATCGTTCTCGCGGTATCTTTTTCACGCAGGACTGGGTATCCATGCCAGGTGTTATACCGGTGGCTTCAGGGGGTATTCATGTTTGGCATATGCCAGCTCTGACCGAAATCTTTGGAGACGATTCCGTATTACAATTTGGTGGAGGAACTTTAGGACATCCTTGGGGGAATGCACCAGGTGCAGCAGCTAATCGGGTGGCTTTAGAAGCCTGTGTACAAGCTCGTAACGAAGGGCGCGATCTTGCTCGTGAAGGTAATGAAATTATCCGAGCAGCTTGCAAATGGAGTCCTGAACTAGCCGCAGCTTGTGAAGTATGGAAAGCGATCACATTTGACTTCAAGCCGGTAGATACCATCGATTAAGTAGATAAAACTAGATATAAAGAAGGTCTAAATAAAAAAGAAGCGAAATAGAAAGAGAATAAATGAGTTACGAAATGCAGTAATTCTTCTTTATTCTTCTAATTGATTGCAATTAAATTTGGCTCGATCTTTTAAAAGATCGAGCCAAATTTAAATATATCTTGATACGATCATGAGACTTGACAAATCGAGATTCTTCTATTCTATATATCTAGAATATAGAAAGGTATAATACAATAAACAAATACAAATCAAAATAGAGTATTATCATACGATAATGGAACCAAATACGCAGTATTTGCAGAAAAGAGTCTTCGTTTATTGGGAAAGAATCAATATACTTTTAATGTCGAATCGGGACCCACTAAGACAGAAATAAAGCATTGGGTCGAGCTCTTCTTTGGTGTTAAGGTAGTAGCTGTGAATAGCCATCGACTACCCGGAAAGGGTAGAAGAATGGGACCTATTCTGGGACATACAATGCATTACAGATGTATGATCATTACCCTTCAACCGGATATTCTATTCCACTTCTACTTTTGCAATTTTAATTAAAGGGTATTCTGAAAGAGGTATTTCTTTCATTTTCACAATTGCTTTCTTTTGAATCCAATTTCAAGTTCGATTAGAAAGATAGAAAGGCCATGAGAATGGAAAAAGAAAAATATAATTATCCATTCCATTCATTTTTTAGAGATATAGAATACTTTTATAGAATACTTTAGTTAGTATTATTTATCTAAAAAAAATCTTTTTTTTGCAAACTCAAAAATACAATAGTCAATATTCCTTATAATAGATATACTTAATTATATCATAAGAATCTTAAGATATATTTTGAATAGATAGAAATAGTAAATTGGAATTGAGACACCTATTCTATGACAGATTTAAACTTACCCTCTATTTTCGTGCCTTTAGTAGGCTTAGTATTTCCGGCAATTGCAATGGCTTCTTTATTTCTTTATGTGCAGAAAAATAAGATTGTCTAGAACCGACGGGGCCAAATTTGCTCAATGTATTTCCAGGATGATAATACAAATATTTTTTAGTGTAAGTAATATATTAATATGATAGGGTATGTAGCTCTTTCTACACACAAATGAAAAACGTCTATGGATGCAGATATAGGCTACGAGCATAAATGCATACATATGCGTAGCCGAGTATAGCGAGTTTTTTTAAGTGGATCCAGGAATTTTTTTGAATAGAAAGTCAATGTATCTAACCAATTTTTTCACAGGAGTACTAGCTGCTGAAGGCGATTTCAGAATCAAAAAAAGTAAAGTCAAAATCATTTAGCTTATTCTCTCAATTTCAATTAACCGCTGCTGGATTTAGTATATCTAATATGAATTGGCGATCAGAACACATATGGATAGAACTTCTAAAAGGTTCTCGAAAAAGAGGTAATTTTTTCTGGGCCTGTATTCTTTTTCTAGGTTCATTAGGATTCTTAGCGGTTGGGGCTTCCAGTTATCTTGGTAAGAATATGATATCTGTACTTCCATCTCAACAAATTCTTTTTTTTCCACAGGGGGTCGTGATGTCTTTCTACGGAATCGCGGGCCTATTCATTAGCTCCTATTTGTGGTGCACTATTTTGTGGAATGTAGGCAGTGGTTATGACCGATTTGATAGAAAAGAGGGAATAGTGTGCATTTTTCGTTGGGGATTCCCTGGAATAAAACGTCGCATCTTCCTTCGATTCCTTGTGCGGGATATCCAATCAATTAGAATTCAGGTTAAAGAGGGTCTTTATCCTCGTCGTATCCTTTATATGGAAATACGTGGCCAGGGGGTCATTCCCTTGACTCGTACTGATGAGAAGTTTTTTACTCCACGAGAAATTGAACAAAAAGCTGCCGAATTGGCCTATTTCTTGCGCGTACCAATTGAAGTATTTTGAGTACCAAAGGAAAAAAGGGTATTTTCGAGTATTTATCTAAAGGAAGGAACAACCGAGGATAAGAGAAAATTGCTTCTAATTTGTTTTGTCCAAGTGATGGCCTAATATTCTTCCCTTTTCATATGAAAGAAAGGGCTTTTTTTTTATTCTATTTCTCTATTCCACTCCATTTAGATCTAAGAAAGAACCCAATACAATGAAATTCCACTAGTATACAAAAAGAGAAATAGATACAAACACAAGGTCTTAAACCTTATTATAGAATTTTTGCTTCAAAAAAAAAAGAAATATCATATAGAGTCAACGAATGAAGCGGATTCATTAACAACTCAATTTACAGATCAAAAATGAAAAAAAAGAAAGCATTGCCTTCTTTCCTATATCTTGTATTTATCGTACTTTTGCCCTGGGGAGTCTCTTTCTCTTTTAACAAATGTCTGGAACTTTGGATTAAGAATTGGTGGAATACCAGGCAACCTGAAACTCTCTTAACGGACATTCAAGAGAAAAGGATTCTAGAAGGATTCATAGAATTAGAAGAGCTTTTTCTCTTGGACGAAATGATAAAAGAGAAACCGAAGACACATGTACAAAAACTTCCTATAGGAATACACAAGGAAATAATACAATTGGCCAAAATAGATAATGAGGACCATCTCCATATCATTTTGCATTTCTCAACAAATATAATCTGTTTGGCTATTCTAAGTGGTTCTTTTTTTCTGGGTAAAGAGGAACTTGTCATTTTGAATTCTTGGGTTCAGGAATTCTTCTATAACTTAAATGACTCAATAAAAGCTTTTTTTATTCTTTTAGTTACGGATTTTTTTGTTGGATTTCACTCCACCCGCGGTTGGGAACTACTAATTCGTTGGGTCTACAACGATCTTGGATGGGCTCCTAATGAGCTAATTTTCACTATTTTTGTTTGTAGTTTTCCTGTCATTCTAGACACGTGTTTGAAATTTTGGGTCTTTTTTTGTTTAAACCGTCTATCTCCTTCGCTTGTAGTCATTTATCATTCAATTAGTGAAGCATAATTGGCTTTCCTAATATTAATAAAATTAGCATTTTTCTTCCTTTAGAAAGAAAGCCCTTTTTCTTTTTAGCAAAATTCTTTCTATTTCTACTTCTACCTGCTCAAGGTATTCATCATTCCAGTACAACTGTTGCAGTAGAATGACAACAGACTCGTGTATAGGGAACTAGATTAACTTAGCTACCTATCTAATTTATTGTAGAAATTCCGGGATCCGCGATTGGACATGGAAAATAGAAATACTTTTTCTTGGTTAAAGGAACAGATGATTCGATCGATTTCTGTATCGATCATGATATACGTAATAACTCGGACATCTATTTCAAATGCATATCCCATTTTTGCGCAGCAGGGTTATGAAAACCCGCGGGAAGCAACTGGACGAATTGTATGTGCCAACTGCCATTTAGCTAATAAGCCCGTGGATATTGAAGTTCCCCAAGCTGTGCTTCCCGATACTGTATTTGAAGCAGTTCTTCGAATCCCTTATGATATGCAGCTGAAACAAGTTCTTGCTAATGGGAAAAAGGGAGGGTTGAATGTGGGT